AAAAACCTTACGTCCCATATCTAATTTTCAACGATGTATTTTGAATCGACATGCAAAAGAACCCATATTTCCTATCTCTTATTCCCTAATTCATTAAATGAATTAATCCAATTAGTAATTCTATGTGGATCTCTGAATTTCTAAACAAGAGTGAGTTTGTGGTACCTTAATTGAATTCAATTAAGGGGATTAAGTCTCTTCTTAAGACTGGGTTAGGGTAAAAAATAATAATAATAAAATTTATTTATTGATGATTCAATTCCAAAATAAATAGAAATTTCTCTCTTTTATGATGATAAAATGTGGTTCTTACTGCAAAACTTTATTCAAATAATGAATGATGTCAAGGTAGGAAATTAAATTAGAAATAAAATTGAATAATTTGAATCTTTGGTACTTAAAGAAGTGCTAGATCGGTGAATCTATACCTATTGAATTACTTGAAGATGCAGATATTTAAAAAGAACTCATTTATTCATCTTATTTATTATTATTATTTTTTATTATTTCTTTTTATGTTATTTCTATATTATATTATGGTATTTCTATAATTTTAATTTCTTTTCTATATTTTTCTATATTTATATAATTTTATAATTTATATAATCTAATTAGAATAAGAATATAAAATGAATAATGAATATAAAATACTTGCATTTATACAATAAAATATTTAACAATAGTGGGGTTAAGTTGAATTCTTGCTAAAACTTCTTCAGAAAAATATCTATCCATCTATATAGATATATAGAAAATATAAAAAATATAAATAGAAGCAAAAAAGTATAGATTACTATGTACCGACGGAACCAATGATTATTCATGATTCCATAATTGAATCAATTCTATACTGGCCCCAAATTAGAGAAATTTTATGGTAAAACTTCGTTTGAAACGATGTGGTAGAAAGCAACGTGCGACTTGAAGGACACGATCCGTTGTGGATTCTTACATCCACCATTTGATATAGGAATGAAGGTGCTCTTAGCTCGACATTGTTTGTTCTGTTCCACTAGAACCCTCCGTTTTTTGTTGGGTTGTAATGTGAATAGTCCATGATGGAGCTCGAGTAGAAAGTATTGATTCATTTCTCAGGGGCAAGGATCTAGGGTTAATGCCAATCAATAAATTGGAACAACTCCGTAAGTATATCTTCGATATAGAAATTGAAAGGGTTCCAAGTTTTCGGAAAATTTATTGGAATTGATAAAACTATTTCGATACTAAAGTGTATCACATGGGAATCAACCGTTTGTATGATTCTTTGATAGAAAGAAATCACAAAAAAAGGTATGTTGCTGCCATTTTGAAAGGATTAAAAATCACCGAAGTTATGTCTAAACCTAATGATTTAAAACAAAGAAAAGATAAAGGATCCCAGAACAAGGAAACATCCTTTCAATTATCTCAATAACTGGACCAGAATAAAAAATACAAATAGATTTTAAACGAGACAACCAAAAATGAAAGGGGTTTAAATTAAAGACCACTCAATAAATGAAATGCCTAAAGATTTTCCTTTGAGCTATTTGAGAGTTATCCAACTTGAGTTATGAGTACGAATGACTTTTTTTTTTTTTTCTTTTTCAGGAAGGAAGAATAAAAAAGGACTTAAATCGTAATCTAATTGATTTGATTATTTTATAGAGCCATTTGTCATTGGAATTCTATACATAAATAGAACTTCGAATCATTTTTTCTCGAGCCGTACGAGGAGAAAACTTCCTATACGTTTCTGGGGGGGGTATTATTCATCTACATCTATCCCAATGAGCCATTTATCGAATCGTTGCAATTGATGTTCGATCCCGGAGGGAAGGAAGAGATCTTCGGAAAGTGGGTTTTTATGATCCGATAAAGAATCAAACTTATTTAAACGTTCCTGCTATTCTATATTTCCTTGACAAGGGTGCTCAACCTACAGAAACTGTTCAGGATATTTTAAAAAGGGCGGAGGTTTTTAAGGAATTTCGCCCTAATCAAAATCAAACGAAATTAAATTCATAATTAAGAAAATACAAAAAGCGGGGGGAGTGATGACTCATATATAGTTTTATATAACTAGAACCTTTCTCTACTTTTTTTTTATTTCCTCTTTTTATCTATTCGTACCTATTCATTGCTCCCATAGAATCCCATGTTCTATAACAACAAAACCTCAATGGATCCTAGAAATATAAAATTATGGCAGTCTCTTCAATTAGGTGGTTTTCGTTGGAACTCTATTAACAAATAATAAATTAACAAATAATAAATAAGAAATTCAATTTGCTTATTCCGCTTATATTGATTGAATACACCTGAGATTTTTTTCTACTTCTTCCTTAGTTATTCCTCTATTTACATTACATTTTTTATATCTATGTAGTGCCAATCCAACACAAGTCCTTATTTTTTTTAATATTCTATTTTTTGAATATTATAAATATTATATTATTTTGAATATTATAAATATTAAATATTATATTAAATAATAATATTCAATACAATAATATAAATA